CTTTTAACGTGGGGGCTTGAAACAAATTCTTTGAGTCACCGAATCGCACTTACGTATCTGGTCCACAAAGGATTGGAAACAAATTCCTTGTTTGACCGATTGGCACTTACGTATGTGTTAAACGGGGGTCTTGAAACCAATTCCGTATTTGGTAGACTTGCACGTGCATATCTTATGAAGAGGGGGCTTGAAACAAATTACTTGTTTGACACAATTGCACGTGCATTTATGCATCTTTTGAAGAGAGGTCCTCAAACAAGGAATTTGTTTGAGAAAATGGCCCTTATGTATCTTCTGAAGAGGTGTGACGAAGCTGTTCATAAGGGCCTATCCGTGAGGGGTTTTGCAGATGTATTCGACCTTGCCCGAGTGGAAGGCGGCAACTTAATCGATCAAAATTTACAAAGAATTTCAAAAACTCCGATGGCTTGGCAAACGGCAAAAATTGCCGTTGCCTGCCGATCGATCGAGGCCTTCCACCAAGAAAACATGGACGACTTCAGATATACTGCGGAGCTTGGATATTGGACGGGTGCTCTCGAACGTTTACGACAACTCGAAAAAGAGGAAAATTCAGAGTCCGATTAAGAACACGGACTTGCAGAACTCTATTTATTATTTAATCGATATTTTAGTATAATAGAATATCGATTAAATAATAATAAGAGGTACAAATAGTAAATCGAGGTACACATTCTATGACAATTCTTAACTTTCCCTCTTTTTTGGTACCTTTAGTAGGCCTAGTATTTCCGGCAATCACAATGGCGTCTTTATTTCTTTATGTTCAAAAAAATAAGATTGTTTAGAACCGATGGGATAAAATCTCACTCGTTTGGTTTTAGACTTCTATAATAACGCCGGTATTAGTGAAAGATGGTATAAGCAGCTTCCGTCGAAAAACTCTTATATCTGCAGAACCACGATATATGGGTAAATGGAGTATGTGGCTATCTTTCTTTAGTGGGGTCGTACGAAGGATATGTTATTAGTTTAGATCTAATCAATTTAATGAATTATTCCTTAATGAATTACTCTTAAAAGTTCCTATCAAACTAGTGCTAGTTGATGAGAGTTACTTCGGAAACAGAAAGACTAAAGTCAAATTCATTTGGGATATTCTCTCAATTCCAAGAAACTGAAACCAGATCAAGTATGAGTTGTCGATCAGAACATATATGGATAGAACCTATAACGGGATCTCGAAAAACAAGTAATTTCTGCTGGACTGTTATCCTTTTTTTAGGTTCATTAGGATTCTTGTTGGTTGGAACTTCCAGTTATCTTGGTAGAACTTGGATATCTTTATTTCCGTTTCAGCAAATTGTTTTTTTTCCACAAGGGATTGTGATGTCTTTCTATGGGATCGCGGGTCTTTTTATTAGCTCCTATTTATGGTGCACAATTTCTTGGAATGTAGGTAGTGGTTATGATCGATTCGATCGAAAAGAAGGAATCGTGTGTATCTTTCGTTGGGGATTTCCCGGAAAAAATCGGCGTATCTTTCTCCGATTCCTTATAAAAGATATTCAGTCCGTCCGAATAGAAGTTAAAGAGGGTCTTTATGCTCGTCGTGTCCTTTATATGGATATCCGAGGACAGGGAGCCCTTCCATTGACTCGTACTGATGAGAATTTGACTGCGTGGGAAATTGAACAAAAAGCTGCGAAATTGGCCTATTTCTTGCGTGTACCCATTGAAGTCTTTTGAGAACTGTGAGAAAATTTCTCGGCAGGAGGGGAAAAACTCACGAATCCTCTGTTTCTATCACGAATTTCTATAACATAACTAAACTGAGGTTTATTCCGAACATGGATTCGAGCTAAAGTAGGCGTATAAGGGAGAAGTAGAAAACAAAACGCTTTTTGTTTTGGGGTCTTTTATAGGTATGTAAATCTACACAATTCAATAATAACAAGAAGTAACAAATTGAAATAATAGATTTCTCGCATACTCAACCATTTAGAAAAAAACTTTCCCAGTTTCTATTTTCTATTTTAAGTCCAATATCTATAAATCAAAATAGAAAAATCCAGACTTGGTGAAATTGAAACTTTAGATTCAGATAGATCGTATGTAAAAATTTTTTTTCAATCGACACGCCTTAATTTATCTGTTTTTGTGCTCCTTACTGTCCAAACAATTGGATCCCTTATAACGATTAAGGATAACTAGCCAATTCCTGCTTTGGTTTGCTGCTCATTTTTGATCATCACAAGATTCTTCAGAAACTTCCCTTAATTATTCGCTCCCTGACTCCTAAGAGTCAGTGAAATTTTTCGAAATATTAGAGGGCCTCGAGTCGACGACTGAGAGGGTTCATTAACAATTCATAGATGAAAAAATGGCAAAAAAGAAAGCATTCACTCCTCTTTTATATCTTGCATCTATAGTCTTTTTGCCCCGGTCTCTTTCTCTCTTATTTAATAAAAGTCTAGAATCTTGGGTTACTAATTGGTGGAATACTGCGCAATCCGAAACTTTTTTGAACGAGATTGAAGAAAAGAGTATTCTCGAAAAATTCATAGAATTAGACGAACTTCTCCTCTTGGACGAAATGATCAAGGAATACGCGGAAACACCTCTCCAAAACCTTCGTATAGGAATCCAGAACGAAACAATCCAATTAATCAAGATGCACAACGAGGATCGTATTCATACGATTTTGTACTTATCGACAAATTTCATCTCTTTCCTTATTCTAAGTGGTTATTCTATTTTGGGTAATAAAGAACTTGGGATTCTTAACTCGTGGACTCAGGAATTCCTATATAACTTAAGTGACACAACAAAAGCGCTTTCTATTCTTTTATTAGCAGATTTATGTCTCGGATTTCATTCGACCCGTGGTTGGGAACTACTAATTAGCTCTGTCTACAAAGATTTTGGGTTTGTCCATAATGATCAAATTATATCTTGTCTTGTTTGTATTCTTCCAGTCATTCTCGATAGCATTTTTAAATATTGGGTTTTCTATTATTTAAATCGTCTATCTCCGTCACTTGTAGTGATTTATCATTCAATAAGTGAAAAATGATCTATGAATATGAAATTCATCGAATTCGAATGTTTTTTACTTTGTAGTTGTACATAAGGAAAGCATTGCAAATCGTCCTTACTTTTTCCATTTCGATGAACCCGGGGGATTGATCCTATAGATTATTCCCATAACAATATTCCAGTCAATAGCAGAATCGTGGATAGGAAACTCGATTAGTAACCTACTCAATTTATTGTAGAAATTTTCCGTATCACTGATTGGACTATGCAAACTAGAAATACTTTTTCTTGGCTAAAGGAACGGATTACTCGATCCATTTCCGTATCGCTCATGCTATATATGCTAACTCGGACATCTATTTCAAGTGCCTATCCCATTTTTGCCCAGCAGGGTTATGAAAATCCGCGCGAAGCGACCGGGCGTATTGTATGCGCCAATTGTCATTTGGCTAATAAGCCTGTGGATATTGAGGTTCCACAAGCGGTACTTCCCGATACTGTATTTGAGGCAGTTGTTCGAATTCCTTATGATATGCAACTGAAACAAGTTCTTGCTAATGGTAAAAAGGGCACTTTGAATGTCGGGGCTGTTCTTATTTTACCGGAGGGGTTTGAATTAGCCCCTCCCAATCGTATTTCCCCCGAGATGAAAGAAAAGGTAGGCAATCTGTCTTTTCAGAGCTATCGCCCCAATAAAAAAAATATTCTTGTCATAGGCCCTGTTCCCGGTCAGAACTATAGTGAAATCACCTTTCCTATTCTTTCTCCAGACCCCGCTACTAAGAAAGATAGTCACTTCTTAAAATATCCTATATATGTCGGCGGAAACAGGGGAAGAGGTCAGATTTATCCCGACGGGAGCAAGAGTAACAATACAGTTTATAATGCTACAGCAGCCGGTATAGTAAGTAAAATCATACGAAAAGAAAAGGGGGGATACGAAGTAACCATAACGGATGCATCGGATGGACGTCTAGTGGTTGATATTATCCCCCCAGGGCCGGAACTTCTCGTTTCAGAAGGCGAATCTATCAAATTGGATCAACCGTTGACGAGTAACCCTAATGTGGGCGGATTTGGTCAAGGAGATGCAGAAATTGTACTTCAAGATCTATTCCGTGTCCGAGGTCTTTTGCTCTTCTTCGCCGCTGTTATTTTGGCACAAATCTTTTTGGTTCTTAAAAAGAAGCAGTTCGAGAAGGTTCAATTGTCCGAAATGAATTTCTAGACTCGCGAATTTTTCAACATCAAGTTCGTAAAAAGACTCAAACTCATTTTATCCCTTAGCGATGAAAAAATGAAATGCTAAAAAGACCTTAGCTTGTTTATCCTTTTTCTATGAGATGACAGGAAGTCCTTCTACCGCATTCCTAATCCTAGTATGTAGATTGTGAAGAAGACTGTTTGACTTGACCCCGCCTTTCTTGGTTTTTTTATCCAAATTGGGGCGGTGCGACTATCTTACTATTCGAAGATTTAAATGTCCGAAAATACATCAATATCAAGAGTTTTTGATTAATTCAATTCGGCTAGATACTAGACATAAGTAAGCGAGAAATTGCAGGGAAAATGAGGGGAACAAATAATTCTAGGAGAGGTTCTTCGTCTTTCTAGTCTTCGACACAAGAAAAGGAAGTTTCTACACCCCTTTCTTGTGTCGAAATAAGACGGATTCGTGATTCTGTTCGTCAAAGATTTCCAGTCTTAGTTTCTATTTTTCGAGGTGTACCAAAACTTTTTTTTAGATTTCTATTTATTGCGTCTCTACTTATTCTATAATTTTCTATAATTTCTAATCGAATCAAGTGGTGGACCAAGAAAAAAGAGGGGTGAATTTTTTGAGTAAATAGAACTTCTTCAATGAACTTCGAATAAATGACTTGGGATGAGATACTCTAAACAATAGAATAAAGGTTGATTCGTATAGAAAGAATTTGATGAAATAGAATCGATCGAATCTATAGAAATATATAGATTATTTTTTCCATGGAATGGAGCGC